ATTTCGAATTGACCTTTGGATACAAATCGCGAGAATGTATATTCTTCTTCAAATATGCTATTGAAGGAAAAGGGATTAAACCTTTTTAAGAAATAAAGTTTTTTGATCGGAATATTAAAAAACCGAAAGATCCCTTAACTATTTAAGTTATTAATCGAACGAATCACACTTTTACCACTAAACTATACCCGCTACATATCCATTATTATATATGGATATACCTTTTGTCGAACAAAGGAATGAGATGCAATTAAGATAGCATCAGACTCATGAAAATTCTAGCGTTGACACTACGTCCCGCCGGGGCGGGGGTATTTGAAAAAATAGGCGAAGAACAGAAAGTTTATTTTTTATTTAAATATTTTATTTAAATAAAAAATAAATAAATAAAAATTTTAGAATATAAAATATAATATATTATTATAATATATAATAATAAAGTGAAAAGTATAACTTTTCACTTGCTGTAAGTCATTATTGACAGTCCTAAATCGAAGGAGTTATTGAAGCTGGACCATAGAAATGATGAATTCCGCATTTCTTTTTTTGTTTTCAACTTTCCCCTCAACTGCCGTATTTTATGAATTTGAATTCGCATCGATTGGATCTCAAATGTTCAAATAAAGCTTGTCCCTTGAACAAATAAATGAGTTATGTTATATATGTATGTTATATATGTTAGAATATATTCTATGTGTGTTTCATTTTTAATATTGTTTAATATTTAATATATGTATGTATTCTTTATCCAGTTAAGTAATTAAGTAGATTGAGAAAAAAATACTAATAACAAAAAAATCTTAACTTAAAATACTTAATAAGAATGGTGAAAAATATTCATATTCTTTCATATTCCATAGTATATCACATGATATAGTATATCATATTCTATAGTATATTATTTCCATGGTGTTAATAATACTAATAAATGACACTTCTATCATAGGAATAGGGATGGAAATTGGCTTTCTTGTTGCTTCAATAACAAGCAAGTATTTTTGATTTGATATCAAATCAAAAATAATTAAATCGTTTGATCTATGAAATGATTCATCAGAAGTAATGTAATGGCCCGGCCAGTACTTAACCAGGCCGGGGGAATGAACCTTTCTTACAAAATAAAAGAAGTAATCAAAGAAGTAAGGTATTCTTTCTGTATCTATTCTATTGGAGATAAGATATCCGTTTCGAATCATTACATTATCTGAATTGAATTATTGATCAAATTCGTAGATATCTTATCTATTTTAATAGAATATTTATTTAGAATATATTATTAGTGTTATTTTATCCTTATACTTATAATTATAATAAAAATAAAGAAAGAAAACGAGGGTTCTTTTAATCTTTTTTACTTCACGTGTCACATCACATAAAAAATGAAAAATTTTGAATTGGGAGAGATGGCTGAGTGGACTAAAGCGGCGGATTGCTAATCCGTTGTACGAGTTATTTGTACCGAGGGTTCGAATCCCTCTCTCTCCGCCCCCTCTGATTACTTCAGACTTTCAAAATTTTTCCAATTTCAATCCCTGATTTTTCATAATAGGTAAATGTATGGAATACATAAAAAAGTAAAGAAAAACTCAAAATCCTTTTTTTTTATTCCTCGCGTCCGGGATTACGGCCCGGATCGTTAGATAAGAATCCAAAGATGAAGAGAGAAACAAAAAATATCACTACTGTGTAAACGAAGAGTTTGAGAGTAAGCATTACACAATCTCCAAGATTATTTTTTTGGAAAAAGGAAATAGATTGCCTATTTTTTATCATATACACTATTTTGACATAACACCCCCCAAATGAAGTCTTTTCTTGAAAAAAAAGTAATTTTCACGAATTTATTTGTAATAAGAAAAGAAAGATTCGGATTCCTTCATTACCAAAAATTTTTGGCCATATCCATTATTTGGTATTGTGGGGTCCTTAGAAAGTCCTTGTTTACTGGAAGGTCAGAACGAGGAAATAAGTTGATCCAAATTTGTCACTGCGGTTATTCAATATAAAAGAATTTCGATTTTTGAATCGAGGGTTCATAATGTAAAACTTATCTGATCTTATCAATTTTTCGAATTTTTTTCGGATAAATCATGAGCGGAGCATTAAAAATTTTATCGAAAACTTACGGCAGCTTGCCAAACAAAGGCTAAGAGAAAAAATAGTACAGGTATGACAGGCATAACATCTACGATTGGATTGAAAAAGGCATAAGCCTCGGGCAATTTGCCGAAGAAAAAACTACTCGAATAGAGGGTAGAATTAAGACAGATACAGATTAAATTAAAGATATTAAGCATAAGAAACATTTCATTCTTGTAGATTAGAAAATTTGATTTTGGTTGAGTTCTTTTTCTTAGGGAAAAACGAGAAGGCGGGTCAAAAAACCCTTCTTTTTCTTCGAACTCTCCCAAATCTAAAATCTTTCCTTTCATTCTCAAATGAGAATACAAGGAATTTGAGTTTCATACAATATCTTAATTGAATTTTATGTAATGATCAATAATTTTTTTTTATTCTATATTTCCATGTGCTGAATCCTAGCAGCAATGTATTTCATATGTATTTTGGTTGGGATTGACGAATGACCAATACCAATATTAGTCTTTATTAGTGTCGAATATAAATTCTAAATCTAAATGGGGCGTGGCCAAGCGGTAAGGCAACGGGTTTTGGTCCCGTTATTCGGAGGTTCGAATCCTTCCGTCCCAGATCGTCTCCATCAGAAACGAAAGATTCTTCTCTTTAACAATTTTCTGTTTCATTTTGGATATTTGGATATAATGTGATCTCGCCTTTTGTTCTGAATTCTAGAAAAATGAATAATTCTAAGAATTATATCTTTTCTTTCGTTTGGTTTCTCACAAACGTGATCGAGTGTACGGGTAGAAATAAAGATATTTCTTTGAATTCTTAATTCAAAAAAGAATTGGGGGTGTATCATTCCCATTCAGAGTATACTTGTACTACTACTCATATTCATATTGAAGTAAGTTACTTAGGGAAACTTTGTGTTCCATATCGATGAAATGTGAATTCTCGCATGATGCATTCTGAATCGAAATAAAAAAAAGGCCTTTTTTCTATTCCATTCCCCAAGGAAAGCCTAAAGAAAATAAACGGTGTACCCCAATTCCCCACTTTATGTGGAGACTAAAGATTACGTAGTTTTTGGTATGAATTTCATTTCTTTCATCGTTCGTCTTAAAACTTCTAAAGCTGGGAAAAAATAGGAAAAACGAGTTGATCCAGATGCCGTTTTTTTTGTATTTTATCTTATTCAAATGAATAATTGGAAATCAATGTAATGTAACGATTAAATGGATGGAAATTTATATATTCCATTTGCTTGACTTTATTGGAATTGGTGGAAAGATTATTGAACCTGAAGTAAAAAAAAATCCGTCTGTATAATCTGTATAATATAATATAAAATGAACAAGTCCTATAATATATATTATGTATTGTTATCGTATTGTTCTATTTCAGTAATAGCGGCTCTTTGGTTAAGTCAAAAGGGTCTGTGATTCTTTAAATATCCATGATTACCCCCGGTAATAACTGTTCGTTGTATATGATGGATACGAAAAGATTAGAGTTATTCTTGATTCTGATTTTCTCTTTCAGATGAAAGAAAGAATAACGACTTTAATCTTATCTTACCTTACACGAGACCTTTTCTATTCCATACTCATGAAAACAAAAAACGATTTTTATTTTGACTTCATTTTTATGAACCTTGGTACTTGAAGAAGTCTGAAAAATCTATTGTGAAAAATCTATATTATAGAGAAACTTACGACCTTTTCGAGTCATCGGACTAGCTTATATTTGGTTAATAACTGATTTTGGTCCGGAATTGGAAATCCATTAAGGGCCATTCTTTTGAGGTTTCGAATTTATTTGTTCGAGAAAAATAGGATCTTTTTTTTCATGATTCATCATTCCGAACGATCTGTTGAAGATATAAATAAGACTTAAGTATATTCCTCTTTTTTAGAAAGCTGTTTCATTCATAGGATAGAATATGGGGTGAAATAACTTTAATAAAACCTTTCTAAGACTTTTCCGGATAATTATTTATCTATCCATTTATCTATCCATAGATACATAGAAAGTATTATATACCGTTGAACCAATGACTATTCATGATTCCATATTGAATCAATTCCATACCGGTTCAAAATTCAATTTTTAATTAGAGGAATGTTGTTATGGTAAAACTTCGTTTGAAACGATGTGGTAGAAAGCAACGTGCGACTTGAAGGACATGATTCGTTGTGGATTCTTATACCCACCATTTTCTATAGGAATGAAGATGCTCTTGAATCGACATAGTTTGTTCTGTTCCTGCTCGGAACCTAATTTGTGTTGGGTTCGTAAATGGGAAAGGAATAGTACATGATGGAGCTCGAGCAAAAAGTATTGATTAATTTATCGGGGGAAGAATCTAGGGTTAGTAACAATTAATAAGTTAGACCAACTTTGTAAGTATATCCTCAATATAGAAATTGAAATCGAAGGGTTAAAATTTGAACAAGTTTGAAATGAAATAAAAAAAGTCAACTTGTTGGAATTGGTAAAGTAAAACTTTTCGATTAAAATGTAAAGTGTATTATATTACAAGGGAATCAATCGTTCGTATTATCTTTCCACAGAAAGAAATAACAAAAAACAAAAGGTATGTTGCTGCCATTTTGAAAAAAAAAAGGAGTAAAGATCACCGAAGTAATGTCTAAACCCAATGATTTTACAAAGCAAAGAGAAAGGATTCCGGAACAAGGAAACACTATTTTCAATTGTCTCAATAATTTTATTATTTTATTATAATGAGGAGTAAAAATAGAGACGAGACAAACAAGAGAGGTTAGAGACGACTCAAGAAATGCCTAAGGATTTACCTTCGAACTTTTTCAAAATTACCCAACTTGAGTTATGAGTACGAATGATATTTCTTTTTTCTGTAAGTAAGAACAAAAAACAACTCAAATCATAGTCTAATTCATGATTTTATGGATCTATTTGCCATTATATACAGAATATACAGAAATATTAGAATCATTTTTCTCGAGCCGTATGAGGAGAAAACCTCCTATACGTTTCTAGGGGGGGTATTATTTATCTACATCTATCCCAATGAGCGATCTATCGAATCGTTGCAATTGATGCTCGATCCCGACGAGAAGGGAGAGATCTTCAAAAAGTGGGTTTTTACGATCCGATACAGAATCAAACTTATTTAAACGTTCCTGCTATTCGTTATTTCCTTGAAAAAGGTGCTCAACCTACAGGAACTGTTCATGATATTTTAAGGAAAGCAGAATTATTTAAAGAAAGAGCTTCGTAAAGAAAAAAAAAAACAAAATTTCTAAATAAAAAAGGAAGGGTAACTAGTATCTATTTTTGGTAATTATTTACCCACAATTTGCTCTTTTCTTGTTCTATTTATACTTAATTTACTTTATTTCTTCTTGTGCCAATCCAACACAAATACTTATTTGATTTACTTATTAATTTAATTGAATTAATTGAATTTGTTTTCTCAACATTCCATTCATATTGACAATGGTGTATCGAACAAATATAATTCGATCGTAGATAAATAGATCTGTTTATTCCGACTCCGACCCCTATTGGTTTTTCCTTTACTTCAGTCAAATAATGGGTTTGCCGGATTTACTGTTATACAAGATGTATTTTCTTAACGAAAATCAAAAATTTTGAGAAAAGGGGGCGGTCTGTAAATGTAAATTTTGACATTTCTATTGGGAATCTGTTGTTTAAAATTCGATCCGCTCATTTTGCTATTTTGATGTTTATAATTGATCATAAAATCTTTCCTTTATATTTCATTTCTTATTAGTTCAATGTTTTGACGTAGTTGTACAGTGCAATTCAATTGATTTTTTTTATTTCGATCGTATCTACATATCATATTTATCTGGGTTGCTAACTCAACGGTAGAGTACTCGGCTTTTAAGTGCGACTATGATCTTTTACACATTTGGATGAAGCAAGGAATTCGTCCAGACTCTTGGTAGAGTCTATAAGACTACGACAGATCCTGAAAGGTAATGGATGGAAAAAACAGCATGTCGTAATAATAAGAAAAAATGGAATTTCTTATTATATTCTTATTTTTTTGAGTGGAATTTTGAGTTGATCCTTACCGGATCATTCCAAAATTTTGTTTTGATTTTTGGAGGAGGGCAAAAGAAATTCACATTTACAGTTGGTCTAGTGAATAAATGGATAGAGCCCTACGGCTCCAATTCTGATAAAAAAAAAGTAACGAGCTTCTATTCTTAATTTGAATAATTACCCGATCTAATTAGATGTTAAAAATAAATTAGTGCCTGATGCGGGGAAGGGTTCTCCTGTGAATGGACCTTTGATTCTTTTTTTTTTCTTTTTTAATAAATCCTAACTATTTCTCTATTATGGATTGGAAACGAATGTGTAGAAGAAACAGTATACTGACAAAAAGAATTTGTTCCAAAGTCAAAAGAGCGATCGGGTTGTAAAAATAAAAGATTTTTGACCCTCTGGTAATTATAACGAAGATAAACCCATTGGATAGAAGGGGAGAGGAAAAAGATCTGTTGATTGGACTCCCTGTTTCCGGGGTATATATTTTTTTCCATACATAATACATACCCTGTTCTGACCATATTGCACTATGTATAATTTGATAATTCAAGAAATGCCTATTGTTTCTGGTTCAAGTAGAAATGTAAGTCAATGGAAGAATTACAAGGATATTTAGAAAAGGATAGATCTCGGCAACAACACTTCCTATATCCGCTACTCTTTCAGGAGTATATTTATGCACTTGCTCATGATTATGGTTTAAATGGTTCAATTTTTTACGAATCCGCGGAAGTTTTTGGTTATGGCAATAAATATAGTTTAGCACTTGTAAAACGTTTAATTATTCGAATCTATCAACAGAAATCTTTGATTTCTTTGGTTAATGATTCTAACCAAAATCGATTTGTTGGGCACACCCACAACAATTTTTTTTATTCTCGTTTTTATTCTCAAATGATATCAGAAAGTTTTTCAATTATTGTAGAAATTCCATTCTCGCTGCGATTAGTATCTTATTTCAAAGAAAAAGAAATACCAAAATATCATAATTTACGATCAATTCATTCAATTTTTCCCTTTTTAGAGGACAAATTATCGCATTTAAATTATGTCTCAGATATACTAATACCTCATCCCATCCATATGGAAATCTTGGTTCAAATTCTTCAATGCTGGATTCAAGATGTTCCCTTTTTGCATTTATTGCGATTCTTTCTTCACGAATATCATAATTGGAATAGTCTTCTCATTACTCAGAAGAAATCCATTTTCGTTTTTTCAAAAGAAAATAAAAGACTATTTCGGTTCCTATACAATTTTTATGTGTTTGAATGCGAATTTTTATTTGTTTTTATTCGTAAACAATCCTTTTATTTGCGATTAACATCTTTTGGAACTTTTCTTGAACGAACA